TGATTGGATTGATGAGAAAATCGAATTCTGGGTCGCGAACAGTGATTCGATTGATGATGAAGAAAGAGAATTCTTGGTTCAGTTCTCCACCTTAACGACAGAAAAAAGGATTGATAAAATTCTATTGAATCTGACTTATAGTGATCATTTATCAAAGAATGACTCTGGTTATCAAATGATTGAACAACCGGGATCAATTTCCTTACGATACTTAGTTGACATTCATAAAAAGGATCTAATGAATTATGAGTTCAATAGATCCTGTTTAGCAGAAAGACGTATATTCCTTGCTCATTATCAGACAATCGCTTATTCACAAACCTCGTGCGGGGCTAATAGTTTTCATTCCCCATCTCCTCCCTTTTCGCTCCGCTTAGCCCTATCCCCTTCTAGAGGTATTTTAGTGATAGGTTCTATAGGAACTGGAAGATCCTGTTTGGTCAAATACCTAGCGACAAACTCCTATGTTCCTTTCATTACGGTATTTCCGAACAAGTTCCTGGATGACAAGCCTAAAGGTTATCCTATTGATGATATTTATGATAGTGACGATACCGATATTTATGATAGTGACGATATTTATATTGATGGTAGTGATGATGACCTTGATATTGATACGGAGCTGCTAACTATGTATATGACGCCAAAAATAGACCGATTTGATATCACCCTTCAATTCGAATTAGCAAAAGCAATGTCTCCTTGCATAATATGGATTCCAAACATTCATGATCTGCATGTGAATGAGTCGAATTACTTATCCCTCGGTCTATTAGAGAACTATCTCTCCAGGGATTGTGAAAGATGTTCCACTGGAAAGATTCTTGTTATTGCTTCGACTCATATTCCCCAAAAAGTGGATCCCGCTCTAATAGCTCCGAAGAAATTAAATACATGCATTAAGATACGAAGGCTTCTTCTTCCACAACAACGAAAGCACTTTTTCATTCTTTCATATACTAGGGGATTTCACTTGGAAAAGAGGATGTTCCATACTAACGGATTCGGGTCCATAACCATGGGTTCCAATGCGCGAGATCTTGTAGCACTTATCAATGAGGCCCTATCAATTAGTATTACACAGAAGAAATCCATTATAGAAACTAATACAATTAGATCAGCTCTTCATAGAAAAACTTGGGATTTTCGATCCCAGATAAGATCGGTTCAGGATCATGGGATCCTTTTCTATCAGATAGGAAGGGCTGTTGCACAAAATGTACTTCTAAGTAATTGCCCCATAGATCCTATATCTATCTATATGAAGAAGAATTCATGTAAGGGAGGGGATTCTGATTTGTACAAATGGTACTTCGAACTTGGAACGAGCATGAAGAAATTCACGATACTTCTTTATCTTTTGAGTTGTTCTGCCGGATCGGTCGCTCAAGATCTTTGGTCTTCATCCAGACCCAATGAAAAGAATTGGATCACTTCTTATGGATTCGTTGAGAATGATTCTGATCTAGTTCATGGCCTCTTACTATTATTACTATTAGAAGTAGAAGGCGCTCTGGCTCTGGCGGGATCCTCACGGACAGAAAAAGATTGCAGTCAGTTTGATAATAATCGAGTGACATTACTTCTTCGGTCCGAACCAAGGAATCAGTTAGATATGATGCAAAATGGATCTTGTTCTATCGTTGATCAGAGATTTCTATATGAAAAATACGAATCGGAGTTTGAAGAAGGGGCCCTCGATCCGCAACAGATAGAGGAGGATTTATTCAATCACATAGTTTGGGCTCCTAGAATATGGCGCCCTTGCGGCAATCTATTTGATTGTATCGAAAGGCCCACTGAATTGGGATTTCCCTATTGGACTGGGTCATTTCGGGGCAAACGGATCATTTCTCATAAAGAGGATGAGCTTCAAGAGAATGATTCTGAGTTCTTGCAGAGTGGAACCATGCAGTACCAGACACGAGATAGATCTTCCAAAGAACAAGGCTTTTTTCGAACAAGCCAATTCATTTGGGACCCTGCGGATCCACTCTTTTCCCTATTCAAAGATCAGCCCTTTGTCTCTGTGTTTTCACGTCGAGAATTCTTTGCAGATGAAGAGATGTCAAAGGGGCTTATTGCTTCCCAAACAAATCCTCCGACATCTATGTATAAACGCTGGTTCATCAAGAATACGCAAGAAAAGCACTTCGAATTGTTGATTCATCGCCAGAGATGGTTTAGAACCAATAGTTCATTATCTAATGGATCTTTCCGTTCTAATACTCTATCCGAGAGTTATCAGTATTTATCAAATCTGTTCCTATCTAACGGAACGCTATTGGATCAAATGACAAAGACATTGTTGAGAAAGAGATGGCTTTTCCCGGATGAAATGAAACATTTGATTCATGTAACAGGAGAAAGATTCCCCATTCCTTAGCCGTAAAGATATGTGCCCGCCCATGAAAGGGGGGGATTCAGTGGAACAGAATTGGCCGGATGGTAGAGTCGTGGAAACACTTGTTTCTTCCATCTTTTTGACCTTAGCTCCATG